GAAATAGGATTTTAGGGATAAGGAATAAATTAAACAAACAAACCATGGATAAATCCAAGCGACCTTTTCTTAAATTCAAGCGATCTTTTCGTAGGCGTTTGCCCCCGATTCAATCGGGGGATCGAATTGATTATAGAAACATGAGTTTAATTAGTCGATTTATTAGTGAACAAGGAAAAATATTATCAAGACGTGTGAATAGATTGACCTTGAAACAACAACGATTAATTACTCTTGCTATAAAACAAGCTCGTATTTTATCTTTGTTACCTTTTCTCAATAATGAGAAACAATTTGAAAGAACCGAGTCGACCGCTAGAACTACTGGTTTTAAAGCCCGAAATAAATAGGCTTACTTTTTCTTCACTTGAATCATAATTACAAGAATCTAGATTTGAGTGAATCTAGATTTGAGTGAATCTAGATTTGAGTATCGTGTCGTAAGAAAAAATGAATCGGAAAAAAATAAATCTGTTTTTATTGAATTGAACGTGTTCATTCATTTTGACTACTTTAGTATACTTTCTCATACTAATTTCTACTCTACCTTCCCGGAGTTCATTCTCCGGGTAACTCCATTTAAATTATTCTGGTGGATTCTTTCCAATCTACTTCCTTTATGATTTCGTTCGAAATCATATAAAGACAATTCCTATTTGATATAGCTATTTGTGCAAGTATTTTACGGTTAAGAAGCAACTGTCTCTTGTACAGATCGTGTATTAATCTACTATAACTATAGGATACTCCCCTTTCGCGAATTACTGCGTTTATCCTAGTGATCCACAAACGACGAAAATCTCTCTTTTTCCTATCCCTATCCCGATGAGCCGAAACTAAAGCTCTTATTTTCTGTTGAGTAATAGTTCTAGTAAGCCTTGAATGAGCCCCTCGAAAGCTTGATGCAAATAAACGAATTTTTGTTCTACGTCTCCGAGCTATATATCCCCGTTTAATTCTGGTCATTGAATAAATGAAACTTTGACGAATAACTAATTGATTGCCTTTCTTTCAGTTATTCTTTTCCCCCTTCCTAGTCTATTAATAACAAAACGAATTTTTCCAATGTATAAAATAAAAATTCCAATGGCTTTGGCTACTCTAACCTTCCCGACCACGATTTTTTTTTTTAGGTATTTCACTGCGAAATAAGACAGAACTAAGAAATTGTATTTTCCTAGGTATCAAAAATATAGTAAATAAAAGAAATAAAAAAAGAAATAGTGGGTTCCTTCGTTTCTATGGTTACTTCTTAAACGGTGAGGTCTTCTCTATACACCGGAGCCTTTACTTTATACTTTAATTTACTATTTAATCAACTAATTGATGTTATTGGGAACTTGTATAGTTCACACGCTTTGGCTCTACCCATGAATTATCCAGTAATAGGTCTTTCACAATCAGATCTACCTATACAGTAACGGTATTTAATTATGAAAGTTTGCTGGGTAGCTGACCCTCTTAGTCCGTTTAAATAAGATTTCCTCCGCTTAATGGATAACCATTTGTTACCAATGGAGAATTTCTTATCATCTTAAATTCAGGTGATTGGATTTACACCAACGGAAACCATAAACTTCATACACAATAGAGGGATATGGTAGAGTTTTTTTTTTTAATAATGGATGGAGTTCCTTTTTCCATCCTATCCCATTCACCGGTACTGATCATTGATACTGTAAAAGTAGTTTTCTTGCTTTTGTGCCAGCTCATGATCTAAACGAGTCGCACATACACCCTAGTACATGTTCCTCGACGCTGAGGGCACCCCCGAAGAGCGGGGGATTTCGTGACATTTCTGATTGGCTGTCTTGTATTTCTAATAAGTTGTTTAATAGTTGGCATGTTGAATCGTATACATAATATGATGGGTTGGTTTAGATTGATCCTAACCGAATGATGGTGAATTACTTCTATTTAATAGAATATTCAATTCGAAGATAAAATCTCAAATCACAGATTTGCGCGAAATCCATGTTATTTTCCTTGAACCGCTACAAAATCAACAATTCCATAAGCTTGGGCTTCTGTTGCTGACATAAAAATATCTCTTTCCATATCTTCGTGTACAACCCAGAAGGGTTTGCCCGTTCTTTCTGCATAAACCCTTGTGAGGGTTTCACGCAGTTTCATCAGTTCTACCGCTTCCATGACAAATTCGCCTACTTGTGCCATATAAAAAGCACTATAAGGTTCATGTATCATTACCCTGATGATATAACAAAATAAAAGCTTCCCCTATCTCGCATGATAAAGCAAAGAGAAAAGAAAGATAAAGAATAGAAAAAAGATAGAATTGAACAACCGTACAGGCATCTTTTGTGCATACGGCTCTACAAGAAAATTGACCCCCCTCCTTTCTATTGAAGAAAGAGAAAATAGAATCTATCAGACTCAGATGGGTAAATAATCAAATTGCCATCCTTCCTTTCGGAGGAGTTCAAAAATACTATGATGGCTCCGTTGCTTTATATGTTTATTTTTTCTTTTTTTTGTCTGT